TTTTTTTTATTTGAAATTAGGTTTTTGCCCAATTTAATATATTAAATTAGGATTTTTAATTTGATTATTTCATTTTTTGGAATCATTTAAATCAACTAAAGTTTAGTATAATTTTTTATTTTAAATTAGGTTTTTGCCCAATTTAATATATTAAATTAGGATTTTTAATTTGATTATTTCATTTTTTGGAATCATTTAAATCAACTAAAGTTTAGTATAATTTTTTTTATTTGAAATTAGGTTTTTGCCCAATTTAATATATTAAATTAGGATTTTTAATTTGATTATTTCATTTTTTGGAATCATTTAAATCAACTAAAGTTTAGTATAATTTTTTATTTTAAATTAGGTTTTTGCCCAATTTAATATATTAAATTAGGATTTTTAATTTGATTATTTCATTTTTTGGAATCATTTAAATCAACTAAAGTTTAGTATAATTTTTTATTTTAAATTAGGTTTTTGCCCAATTTAATATATTAAATTAGGATTTTTAATTTGATTATTTCATTTTTTGGAATCATTTAAATCAACTAAAGTTTAGTATAATTTTTTATTTTAAATTAGGTTTTTGCCCAATTTAATATATTAAATTAGGATTTTTAATTTGATTATTTCATTTTTTGGAATCATTTAAATCAGTTGTTTAAGTTAAATTTTGTTTTAATTTCTTATTTTAGTTTAATGGTTGTTTAATATCAACTATTTGATTTGGATAATTAAATTGAAATTATCGTTTTTATTAATTAAGATTTTATGTTTTTGTTTTATTTAATTGGTTTATTGTTTTAGTTATTTTTTAAAAATATTAAGTCTTCTGATAAAATGGTTAATGAATTTAATTATAATTTTTATAAATAGAAATAAGGTGCTTGATTAAAAGGTTATTTTGATGTAATAAAATATGTAACATAGTTACCCTTATTAACTATGTAAATTATATACTAATTTTGTTGGAAATTATTAATATTATATTAATAATTGTTGTGTTTTAATTTAAGTATTAGTGAACTAGTACTACTATATCTTATATTTTAGAAAGCAGAAATTTGATTTAAGTTAACCAAAATACGGTAAAAGAATGGTGAAATAGCCAAAAATAAGATTAATTAGGTATTTTAGATGACTTTTTACCTAGTAAAGGTATTCCAAGTATAATAAATGTATATTTTATTATATTTACCTTAATTAAATATAAGGGGTAAGAATAAAGAAAAAGAAATGATCTATATATATAATAAGAGTTTAATATAATATAGATCCTTATTTAACTTTATATTTAAAAAAGAAAATGTTGTCATAACGATTATTTAATTAATATAAATTATTTGTTTAATATATTATAAATACACATCTATATTAATTTAAATTATTTATTATATAATAGAAAAATACTAGTTTAATTAATAAGAATCTATTTTGTAGGTAAACCCTTATATTAAATAAATCAACCCTCACTTTTTCATAATAAATAAAAAAAAATGAAAAAGTGAGGGTATCTCCTTACACATGAGAACTTGTGTAATCTATAATTAAGCAATCATTTGATCTTTGATTATAATGGTTTAAGTTTTAATAGTACAATTTAATTCAAGATTATTCTTTTATTACTTTACTATAATAGAAAAAGATGGAGAAGGGAAATTAGGAGATTGAATAAAATAAATAATTATATAGACCGTGGTTTAATTTTTTATTTTATAATGTTGGAAATATAGGTAACCTGATACATTATCTAATATTGTTGTGTGAGTATCAATTGAAAGCTAGGAGTAGATACTAAATAGAATTCAACTTGTGAATATGCTTATCATGATTTTTATTTTTTTTTAATTTATTAAAAATCATGATTAAGCATAGGATTGAGCAAGTGGATTCATTTGTTTATAGTACTGACTTTTTTTTATATAATTTATGATGTTAGTTTGATTCTGGCTAAAATTTATTAATTTTAAGAATTATTATATATGTAAGTTTTTGCTTTATTTTGATTAATTAAATTATTTGCAGTGTTTAGTTTTGAATATGAATTTATTTTTGATTTGGGAATTCTTTTTAATATTGTATTAGTTTGTGCCAGCCTACGCGGTTATACATTAAATGTTAATTAATATTTTTAGTTTAGTGAAGTTTAGTTATATTATTGATATAATTATTTAATTATAAGGTGAAATTTTAATTTTTTATTATTATTTTATTTCGATTCTTCTAAATATTTAATTTAAACTAGGATTAGATACCCTATTATTTTTTGTGTAAAATATTAACTTAGGTATTATTAGTTATTTCTTTAAACCTAAAGAATTTGGCGGTGTTTTATTCTATTCAGAGGAATTTGTCCCTTTATCGATAGTCCTCGTTATATCTAGCTTTATTTAATTAGTATGTATACCGCCGTTATAAGTTTATTTTATTAGAATTTAAATTTGCTTTATATTTTATTTTATTTTATTTCAGGTCAAGGTGCAGCTTATAATTAAGTGGAGATGAATTACAATATTATGTTAATAAAATGGAATTGAAATTTAAAATTTTTAATGAAAGTGGATTTGATTGTAATTTTAATTATAATATTAATTTGATTTAGCTCTAAAATGAGTACATATCGCCCGTCACTCTCAATTATTTGAGATAAGTCGTAACATAGTAGGTTTACTGGAAAGTGAATCTAAGTTTTATCAAGAATTAGTTTATAGAAAATATTCCATTTACATTGGGAAGATTAGGTGCAATATCTTTATTTTTGATTAAATTTATTAATTTTATTATTTTATTTTTTATTTTTAATTTAAGTTTTTTTAATATTTTTATTTTTAGTATTTATTTGAATTGAATTTTTTATTTATAGTTTATTTGTACTGTTAAGGGTTTATTTTAAATGTTTTTAAGTAGATTTTTTATTGTACCTTTTGTATCAGGGTAAATTTAATATATTTTATTTATTTATTGTTCTCGAATTGATTTGATCTAAGTAATAATGTTAGTTAATGTTTTATATTTATTAATTATTTTTATTTAGATGTGATATGTTATACGTAAATCAATATATCTAGTTTTTTAATAAATGAATATAATTCAGCTATTTTTATTTAATTTAATTTTTGATTTTTTTATATTTATTAATAGTAATATTTTGGGGGATAAGCTCTTTATTATTATTATAATTTTTTATTTATATATGTTATATAGGATTTTAATTTTCCATTATTTTTAGTATATTATTATTTATCATATATATTTTTCTTTTTTATTTAGTTTAATTAATTATTAAAATTATTTATTTAATGTTTTTTTATTTTTAATAATGATTTAATTAGTATATTATTTTTATTTATTTTATTATTTTTAATTAATTTTTAGGAATTCGGCAAATGATTTATTCGCATGTTTATCAAAAACATCTTTTCTTGATTTTATATGAGATTTGACCTGCCCAATGATTTATTTAATGGCCGCGGTATTTTGACCGTGCAAAGGTAGCATAATCATTAGTTTATTAATTGTGAACTTGTATGAATGGTTGGACGAGATAATTTCTGTCTTAATTTTATTTATATAATTTAAATTTTTAGTTAAAATGCTTAAATTTATTTATTGGACGAGAAGACCCTATAGATCTTTATTTTTATTATTATTAATTGTTTTGGTTTAATATTTTTTAATATTTTTATTTGTTTTGTTGGGGTGATTTGGAGATATATATAACTCTTTATTTTTTTTTTCATTTATTTATGTGTATTTGAACTTTATTTTTGTTATAAGATTTAGATACCTTAGGGATAACAGCGTAATTTTGCTTGAAAGTTCTTATTAATAGTGAAGTTTGCGACCTCGATGTTGGATTAAGATTAATATTGGGTGTAGGTGCTCTAATTATTAGGTCTGTTCGACCTTTAAAATCTTACATGATCTGAGTTCAAACCGGCGTGAGCCAGGTTGGTTTCTATCCATAAAAATATTATTTATATTAGTACGAAAGGACCATATATTTTAAATAATTTATTTGGTATTACTAATTTGGCAGATTAAGTGCATTAAATTTAGGGTTTAATTTATGTTGTTTTATCAATAATTAGTATTGTTATTTATTGATGTATTTATATCTTTTTTTGTTTATGTTTTATTGTTGGTTATTGTTTTATTGGGTGTGGCATTTTTTACTTTATTTGAGCGTAGGGTTTTAGGGTATATTCAAATTCGTAAGGGTCCTAATAAAGTTAGTTTATTGGGTATTTTGCAATCATTTTCTGATGCTATTAAGTTATTTTTTAAGGAAAATATATTTCCTTATATTTCTAATTTTATTATATATTGTTTTTCACCTGTTTTTAATTTATTTTTATCTTTATTTATTTGAGTTATTATTCCTTATTTTTCTAATATTTTTTCTTTTAAATTAGGTATTTTATTTTTTTTATGTTGTAGAAGCTTGAATGTTTATAGAATTATAATTGCTGGTTGATCTTCTAATTCTAATTATTCCTTTTTAGGATGTCTTCGTTCTGTTGCTCAAACTATTTCTTATGAAGTGAGTTTATTTATTATTATATTATCTTTTATTGTTTTAATTGGTAGTTATAGATTAATTGATTTTTATTTTTTTCAGTTTTATATTTGGTATTTTATTTTTTTGTTTCCTTTATGTTTATGTTTATTTTCTTCTTTTTTAGCAGATACTAATCGGACTCCTTTTGATTTTAGTGAAGGCGAATCTGAATTAGTTTCTGGTTTTAATATTGAGTATAGTAGAGGTGGTTTTATTTTAATTTTTCTTAGTGAATATTCTATAATTTTGTTTATAAGAATATTATGTGTTATTTTTTTTTTTGGGTGTGATATTTTTTCTATTTTATTTTTTATAAAAATGATTTTTGTTTCATTTTTATTTATCTGAGTTCGTGGTACTTTACCTCGTTTTCGTTATGATAGGTTAATATATCTTACTTGGAAATGTTATTTACCTTTATCTTTAAATTATCTTATTTTTTTTGTTGGTTTTAAATTAATGATTATTTCTTTTGTTATTTATTGAATTTAAATTAGTTAAGTTAATAGAAGTTTTATCTTCTTTTTTATATTTTCAAAATATATGTTTATTAACTTATTAACTATTTTATTATTTTGTCTCATATTAATTTGATTAAATTGTCTAAGGTGAAATATATAAAATATATTGTTGTTATTATTTGTCTTATTATAATATAAGGTTCTTCTACTGTCTTTCTTCCTATAATTGTTAATAAAATTAGGTTTGTTACTATTATTCAATAAGTGATTTGGTTAATAGGGTAGAAGCTATTTCTTTGGAAATTTGATTTTATTAGTGGTATAATTGTTAAGATTATGATAGATATTAAAAGTGCAATTACTCCTCCTAGTTTATTAGGAATTGATCGTAAAATGGTATATGCGAATAGGAAATATCATTCTGGTTGAATGTGTACTGGGGTAACTAAAGGATTTGCTGGAATGAAATTGTCTGGGTCATTTATTAGGTAAGGGTTTATTAATGTTAAATATGTTAATAATGATCCTATAATAATAAATCCTAATATGTCTTTTATTGTGAAGTATGGGTGGAAAGGGATTTTATCAATGTTTCTTTTTATACCTAATGGGTTATTAGATCCTGTTTGGTGTAAAAATATAATATGGATTATTACTATTCCTGTAATTATGAATGGTAATATAAAGTGGAAAGTGAAGAATCGATTTAAAGTTGCATTATTTACAGCGAAATCTCCTCATACTCATTGTACTATCTCTGTTCCTAAGTATGGGATTGCTGATAATAGATTTGTGATTACTGTTGCACCTCAAAAAGATATTTGTCCTCATGGTAATACATATCCTATAAATGCTGTTATTATTAATATTATTATAATTATTATACCTGATATTCAGGTTTCTTTATATTTAAATGATCCATAATATAAACCTCGTCCTATATGTAGAAATATACAAATAAAAAATGTTGATGCTATATTTGCGTGTATTATACGTATTAATCAACCATTATTTACATTTCGACAAATGTGTCTTACGCTATTGAATGCTATTTCAATATTTGGTGTATAATGTATAGTTAAAAATAATCCTGTTATAATTTGTACAATTAGGCAAATTCCTATTATTGAACCAAAATTTCATCAATATGAAATGTTAATGGGTGTTGGTAGATCAATTAATATGTTATTTATTGAATTTATAATTGGTGGTTTTTTACGAATTGGAGTATTCATTAGTTTAATTTTCGTAGGGGTCCTTTTCTTACTTCTGTAATTTTAAATACAGTAATTATAGTATATAATAAATATAGAGCTATTATTATTATATATCTATTTATTGGGTTTGTATATATATTAATTAGGATTGATGTTGTTTGTTCATTTTTTATAATATCATTATTTATTATTATATTGGGTTTTTTTATTAAGTATGATATAGTAATTGCTGATATTATTACTATTATTATTTTTATATTTATTGAGAATATTATATTTGGAATTAATCTAGTTATATAAATGAATAATACTATTATTCCTCTTACAAATATTAAAAATAGGATAAATGAGAATCAGAATGATTTATATATTATTCCTGTTATTATTCTGATTAGTGTTGTTTGTAAGATAATGATTATTCCTATTGATAATGGATGTTTTAATAAGATGAATAACAAATTTATTATTATATTAATTGTTAGTATTATTTTTATACAAAGGATAGTTAAATTTAGAATAATAGTTTTGGGAATTATTGATAGGTTTTATATTACCTTCCTTTGAAGTTTTAAGAATTTTATTCATCTTTAGTTTACAAAACTAATATTTTATTTAAATTATTAAAACTAATGATAATTTATTTTTTAATATCTTTAATTATATTTTTTTGTGGTTTGTTGATATTTTCTTTTAATTATAATCATTTTCTTGTTACTTTGTTGAGATTAGAATATATTGTCTTATCTTTATTTTGATTAATTTTTATTTATATAAGTTTTTATATGTTTGATTTTATTTTATTAATATTTATAATAACTTTTTGGGTATGTGAGGCTGTACTGGGTTTATCTTTACTTGTTAGAATTATTCGTGGTTATGGTAGTGATTATTTTTCTTTAATTAATTTACTTCAATGTTAAGGTTTTTGTTTTTTTCTTTATTTTTGATTCCATTTTCTTATTTTGGTTTTTGGTGATTAGTTCATTATATATTATTTTTTATAATATTTATTTATATATTTTATTTTTCTAATTATTATTTTTGTAATTTAAGATATTTTATTGGTTGTGATTTTATTTCTTATAGATTTATTTTATTAAGAATTTGGATTTGTTCATTAATAATTATGGCTAGTGAATCTATTTATTTTTATGGTTATTATTTTAAATTATTTATTTTTTTTTTATTAATATTATTTATTTTTTTGTTTTTAGCTTTTTCAAGAACTGATTTGATTATATTTTATTTATTTTTTGAGAGTAGATTAATTCCTACTTTGTTTTTAATTTTTGGTTGAGGATATCAACCTGAGCGTCTTCAAGCTGGTATATATTTTTTATTTTATACTTTATTTTCTTCTTTTCCTTTGTTTATAACTATTTTGTATTTTTATAGAAGTTTTGGTAGAATTTCTTTTTCTTTATTATTAAATGTTGATTTTTCTTACTTTTTGTTTTATGTTTGTATAATTTTTTCTTTTTTAGTTAGGATTCCTATATTTTTTGTTCATATTTGATTACCTAAAGCTCACGTAGAAGCTCCAGTTTCTGGTTCAATAATTTTAGCTGGTGTTTTATTGAAGTTGGGTGGATATGGTTTATTTCGTGTTTTTTCTTTTTTATTAATTTCTGGTTTAAAGTATAATTTTATTTTGATTAGTATTTGTTTATTAGGTGGTTTAATAATTAGAATTGTTTGTTTACGTATTAGAGATTTAAAAATATTAATTGCTTATTCTTCTGTGGTTCATATAGGATTGGTTTTAGCTGGTATTATATCTTTGAATTATTGAGGTTTTATAGGTTCATTAGTTCTTATATTGGCTCATGGGTTATGTTCTTCTGGTTTATTTTGTTTAGTTAATATTGTCTATGAGCGGTTAGGTAGTCGTAGTTTATTATTAATTAAGGGTTTAATTAATTTTATACCTTCTATGTCTTTATGATGGTTTTTATTTAGAATTTATAATATAGCAGCTCCTCCTTCATTTAATTTGATAGGTGAAATTATATTATTTAATAGATTAATTTCTTGATGTTCGTTGATTACTTTAATTTTTTTATTTTTGTCATTTTTTAGAGCAGCATATTCATTATATATATATTCTTATTCTCAACATGGTAATATGTATTCGGGTTTATATTCTTTTAGTAATGGTTATTTACGTGAATATATATTATTATTTTTACATTGGTTTCCTTTAAATTTAATTATTTTTATATTTAGTCTTTTATTTTTTTACTTGAATAGTTTAATTTAAAACATCAGTTTGTGGAATTGAGGATATTTATTTGATTTTAAGTTATTTTATTTAATTATTGTTTATGTAGTATTTTATTAATTTATTTATTTTTTATTAGTTTTGTTTTATTTATACTAGGTATTTATTTTATTACAAATGATTTAGTTTATTTTATTGAATATGAATTATTTATAATAAGAGGATCTCAGTTTATCATGACATTTTTGTTTGATTGAATATCTCTTATTTTTGTGAGTTTTGTATTTTTTATTTCTTCATTAGTTATTTATTATAGAAAAGATTATATAAAAGGGGATGTTTTTTTTGATCGTTTTATTATTTTGGTTTTAATATTTGTTTTTTCTATAATGTTTTTGATTTTAAGACCTAATTTGATTAGAATTTTACTTGGATGGGATGGTTTGGGTTTAATTTCTTATTGTTTAGTAATTTATTATCAGAATGTAAAGTCTTTTAATGCTGGGATAATTACTGCTCTTTCTAATCGGGTTGGTGATACAATGTTATTAATTTCTATTGCTTGAATGTTTAATTATGGTAGATGAAATTATTTTATATATATTGATTTTTTTAACATTGAATTTGATGTTATTTTAATTAGTTTAATAATTGTTATTGCTGGTATAACTAGGAGAGCACAAATTCCTTTTTCTCCATGACTTCCTGCTGCAATGGCTGCCCCTACTCCTGTATCTTCTTTAGTTCATTCTTCTACATTGGTTACTGCTGGTGTTTATTTACTTATTCGATTACATCCTTTATATTTAAGTGTATCTGTTTCAAAAATTTTATTAATTGTTTCATTAATTACTATATTTATATCAGGTTTTTGTGCTAATTTTGAGTTTGATTTAAGGAAAATTATTGCTTTATCTACTTTAAGTCAACTTGGATTGATAATATCTATTCTTTCTTTTGGTTATTTTGATTTAGCTTATTTTCATATATTAACTCATGCTTTATTTAAGGCATCTTTATTTATATGTTCTGGAGTTATTATTCATAATTTTGTTGGTTGTCAAGATATTCGTTATCTAGGTAATTTATTATTTCAAATACCTTTAACTATAGTTTGTGTAATTATTGCTACTTTATGTTTATGTGGAATCCCCTTTTTATCTGGATTTTATTCTAAAGACTTGATTTTAGAAATGTATTCTATATCTTATATTAATGTTATTTGTTATTTGTTTTTTTATTTTTCTATTGGTTTAACTGTTAGTTATAGATTTCGCTTAATTTTTTATTTAATTATTAGGGATTTTTGTTTTTATAGTTTTCACTCTGTTAATGATGAAAATTTAATTATATTAAGGAGTGTTTTTTTTATAATTATATTTTCTTTATTTGGGGGATCTATATTAAGATGGTTTTTGTTTCCTAGTCCTATATTTATTTTTATACCGTTGATTTTAAAGTTAATAGTTGTATTTATATTTATTTTAGGTGCATCAGTTGGATTTTTATTGAGTTTATTTAATTCTATTAATTATTTATTGGGTTTATTTTATTATAGATTATATAGATATTTTGGTAGTATGTGATTTATACCTTATATTAGAATTAAAAGTATTTATTTTCCATTATTTTTAGGATTAAAATTTAATATTTCATGTGATTATGGTTGAATTGAATTTTATGGTGGCCAAGGTGTGTCGTTAATTTTTGTTATTTTATCTTTATTTAATCAAAAGGTTCAAAATAGTGTTTTTAATTTATTTTTTATTATTATTTTCTTTTGGTTTATTTTTATAATTTTTATTTTTTTATATAGCTTATTTAGAGTGTAATATTGAAGATATTAAGGTGAAATTTATTTCTATAAAATTTATAAAAAAATATGATTTTGATTTTACATTGAAAATGTAATGTTTTATTTAAACTATATAAATAGAAATATTAATGGATTTTAACCATTATATAATTAGTTAGCAGCTATTATTATTTATATTTCCTTAATTGGAATTTAATTTCATTTTTATTATTAACATTAATATACCTCTTTTTGGTTTCAATTAATTTAAATAAGGATAAAATTTTTATCTATTATTAGGTCGAAACTAATATGCTTAATTGCTTCTTATTTAAGAATAATTGAATTATCAATACTTTTTGAATGCAAATCAAATGTTATTTTTAACTATATTCCTATTTTGTTCATATTAGTGCTCCTTGTTTTCATTCATGGTATAATCCAATAATTAATATTATAATAAAAGTTGTGGATGTAATTATTCATTGTATATTATTAGATATTATTATTGTTGGGATTATAGGTAGAATTAATGCGATTTCAATATCGAAAATTAGGAAGATTACTGCAATTAAAAAAAATTTTAATGAGAATGGTGTTCGTGAAGATGTTATTGGGTCAAAACCACATTCAAATGGTGAATTTTTTTCTCGATCATTAATTGTTTTTTTTGAAATATTTATATTTAATGTTATTATTAATCTAGTAATTGTAATAGTAATGATTGCTATTATTATAGTTAATATAATAATTTATTCTGATTGTTCAGTCTTTTTAATTGGAAGTTAAATATACTAATATATTAAATAAATTAATTACCTCATCAGTAAATTGAAATATATAGAAATAATCATACAACATCTACAAAATGTCAATATCATGCTGCTATTTCAAACCCTACATGGTGTTCATTTGAGAAATGTAAATTTGTTAATCGGGTTAAGGAGATAATTAGAAATATTGTTCCAATAATTACGTGAAGGCCATGGAGCCCTGTGGCTATAAAAAATGATGATCCATAAATGGAATCTCTAATAGTGAAAGGTGCTTTAATATATTCATATAATTGTAATATTGTAAAGTAAATTCCTATTATAACAGTAATAGTTAGTCTATTTTTTATTTCTTTTAGATTATTATATAATAATCTATGGTGTGCTCATGTAATTCTTACTCCTGATGTAAGTAAGATGATTGTATTTAATAATGGGATTTGTATAGGATCAAATGTAGAAATACCTGTAGGAGGTCAAATTGATCCAATTTGAACTGTTGGTGATAAGCTACTATGAAAGAAAGCTCAAAATATTGAAATGAATAGAAATACTTCTGAAATAATAAATAGGATTATACCTCATTTTAATCCTTTTATAACTAATTTTGTGTGTAATCCTTGATATGTTCTTTCTCGCACTACGTCTCGTCATCATTGGGTTATTATTAATAATGTTATTGTTAATCCTATAATTAATACATTTATAGATCTTTTTTGAAAAAGATTAACTAATCCTGTTAAAATAATTATGGTAGATAATGCTCCTATTAGTGGTCATGGACTATTTTCTACTAAGTGATATGGATGATTTTGTTTATTTGACATTAGTTTACTTCTCTAGCATATAAGGTTATTAATACAGTAAATACATATCTTTGAATAATTGCTACTGCTGTTTCTAATATTAATAATATGATTTGAATTAATAGTATTATTGGTATAATTGTTATAAATTTTATTGTGGCATTTCTCAATAATGTTATAATTAAATGACCTGCAATTATATTAGCTATTAGACGTACAGATAGTGTTCCTGGTCGGATAATATTTCTAATAGTTTCAATACATACTATAAAAGGTATTAAAATATTGGGTGTATTCATAGGTACTAAGTGTGTAAATATTGAATTGGTTGTTTTTGTTCAACCAAATATTATGAAAGCTAATCATATAGGTAATGCTATTCTTAAAGTGATATTTATATGTCTTGTACTAGTAAAAATGTATGGAAATAATCCTATTAAATTATTAATTATAATTAAAATTAATAATGAGATGAAAATTATTGTTGTTCCTTTGTTATTTTTTATATTTATTAATAATTTTATTTCTTTGTTTATTGTTTTTATTGGTAGTTTTCATATATTTAAATATCGATTATTTATTATTCAGAATATATTAGGTAAAATTAATATTATAATAAATGATCTAATTCAATTAAAAGGTAATGTTATAATTCTTGTTGATGGATCAAAAATGGAGAATAGATTTGTTATCATTTTCAGTTTATTTTTTTTTGATATTTTATTTTATAATTTTTATTATTTATTTTATTTATGTTGAAGTAAATTTTATTTATAGATAATAGTAGTAATATAATGATAATTATATAAATTATTAATCATCTTATTGGAGCTATTTGAGGTATTTGAAATTATTATTTATATAATTATTTTAATATGACATATTAATGTTATAAGTTAACTAAATTTCTCATCAAAAGTAAATGCTAATTTACTATTAAGTGGTTTAAGAGACCATTACTTGCTTTCAGTCATTTGATGTTATTTTATTCAATTAATAAATTTATTAATAGGGATTATTTCTACTGTAATTGGTATAAAACTATGATTAGTACCACAAATTTCAGAACATTGACCGTAAATTAATCCTATACGATTTAATATTATTCTTGTTTGATTTAATCGTCCTGGTGTTCCATCAATTTTTACCCCTGCTGACGGTAAAGCTCATGAGTGGATAACATCTAAAGATGTTACAATTATTCGGATAAAAGTATTTATTGGTAAGATTAGTCGATTATCTACATCTAATAATCGTAAATTGTTTATGTCTTCTTTATCAGTTAAATATGAATCAAATTCTATATCTTTAAAATCTGAATATTCATATGATCAATATCATTGATGACCTGTTGTTTTAATTGTTATTGATGGTGAATTGATTTCGTCTATTAAATATAGTAATCGTAGAGATGGGGTGGCAATAAAAAATAATGTTAATGCTGGAATTACAGTTCAGATTAGTTCTATTGTTTGTCCTTCCAAAATATTTCGGTTAGTAAATTTATTAAAAATTAATATAATTATTGAATATGCTACTATTGTTACAATTATTATTAAAATTAATATGATATGATCATGAAAGAAAATTAATTGTTCTATTAGTGATGATGATCTATCTTGTAATGAAATAGTTGATCATGTTATTATTTCTAATAAAAGTTTTTCTTTATTTATAGATCTTAAATCTATTGCACTATTCTGCCATATTAGAATTTAATTATAATTGGTAGTTCTCTATATGTATGTTCATTTGGTGGTATTTTATGATTTCATTCTAGTGATCTAGATAGATTTGATCTAAATATTGCTTGTCGTTTATTAATTGTTCTTTCTCATATAATTCTAATAAATAATATTATTCTGATTGCTGAAATTATTGCTCCAATAGATGAAATAATATTTCATGGGGTGAATATATCAGGATAATCTGAGTATCGTCGTGGTATTCCAGCTAACCCAAGAAAATGTTGTGGAAAGAAGGTTATATTTACTCCAATAAACATGGTAATGAATTGAATTTTTAATCATAATGGATTTATTGATAATCCTGTAAATAAAGGATATCATTGGATAAATCCTGCTATAATAGCAAATACTGCTCCTATTGATAATACATAATGGAAATGAGCTACTACATAGTATGTATCATGTAATGTAATATCAATAGATGAATTTGATAATATAATTCCTGTTAATCCTCCTAATGTGAATAGGAATACAAAACCTATTGATCATAAACATGATGGTCTTAAAGTTAATTTTGATCCATATATTGTTGCTATTCATCTAAATACTTTAATACCAGTAGGAACTGCAATAATTATTGTTGTTGAGGTAAAATATGCTCGAGTATCTACATCTATTCCAACTGTAAATATATGGTGTGCTCATACAACAAAACCTAATAATCCAATTGCTAATATAGCAAAGATTATTCCTAGATTTCCAAATACTTCTTTTTTACCTCTTTCGTTAGCAATAATATGTGAAATTATACCAAATCCAGGTAAAATTAAAATATATACTTCAGGGTGACCAAAAAATCAAAATAAATGTTGATATAAAATAGGATCACCACCCCCTGCTGGGTCGAAGAATGATGTATTTAAATTACGATCTGTTAATAATATGGTAATAGCACCAGCTAATACTGGGAGGGATAGTAGTAATAGGATTGTTGTAATAATTACTGATCATACAAATAAGGGGATTTGTTCTAATGTTATACCTGGTGATTTTATATTAATAGTTGTTGTAATAAAGTTTACTGATCCTAGAATTGATGAAATTCCAGCTATATGAAGGGAAAAAATAGTTAAATCTACTGATATTCTTCTATGTCCTGTTAATCCTGCTAAAGGTGGGTATAAAGTTCATCCTGTTCCTGTTCCTGTATCTACTAATCTTCTTATAATTAATAGTGTTAGTGATGGTGGTAGTAATCAAAATCTTATGTTGTTTATTCGGGGAAATGCTATATCTGGTGCTCCAATTATAAGTGGTAATAATCAATTGCCAAATCCTCCAATTATAATTGGTATAACTATAAAGAAAATTATAATAAAAGCGTGTGCTGTTACAATAGTATTATAAATTTGGTCATTTCCAATAATAGATCCTGGTATACCTAGTTCTAATCGAATAATTATTCTTATTGATAATCCAATTATTCCTGATCATATCCCTAAAATAAAATATAGAGTTCCGATATCTTTATGATTTGTGGAGAATAATCATCGTTTCATTAGTAAAATGACTGAAATTGATAGGTGATAAATTGTAAATTTATTTATAAGTGTTAAACTTTTTTACTAGGTTTTATATTCATTTATGATTTTAAATTGCAAATTTAAAGGTGTATTTATTACTAAGGCTTAAAAATAATTTTTATTTATAACTTTGAAGGTTATTAGTTTATTTAACTTAAATCCTTAAATTCTTATTATTGTGATTGAAGTTAACCCAATAATTGATAATATTCTTATTACTATATTTAAATTATTGAATATGTATTTATTTTGGTTTCATTTATAATTTATATTTGTTAATATTATTGATGAATATATAATTCGTAAATAATAAATTACTGTAATTAAAGTTATTATTATTATTGTTAATGTTAATAAAATTTCATTTTGTCTTATTGAATATTGAATTACTATTCATTTTGGTATGAACCCTAATAATGGTGGTAATCCTCTAATAGAAATTATGTTTATTATTATTATTATTTTTTTATATGGTATTTCATTAATAGTTATGATTTGATTAATATGATAAATATTGTATGTATTTATGGTAGTTGTTACAACAATTGTTATTAAAGCGTAGATTATAAAATATAATATTCATAATGTCTCTCTAATTGTTATTGCTAATATTATTCACCCGTTATTTCTGATAGATGAATATGCTATTAACTTCCGTAGTGATGTTTGATTTAATCCACCAATTGCTCCAATTATAGTGGATAATATTATAATTGTAATAGTAATTATATTAATTTTGATGATAGTTGATATTAATATTATTGGAATTAATTTTTGTATTGTTATTAAAATTAGACATTTATTTCAATTTATTCCTTCTATAGTTTTTGGTAATCAGAAGTGAAACGGTGATACCCCTCTTTTTAATATTAATGATCTTAATAATATTAATTCATTTATTATATTATTATTTACTTCATTTATTATAATTGATATAATTATTAATATAGATGCAATTGTTTGAATTAGGAAATAAGTTAATGCTGATTCTTTAGATAAAATATTTTTTTGGTTTATAATTAATGGTATAAATGATATTATATTAATTTCTATTCCTATTCATATAGTGAATCATGAATTTGATGAAATTGAGATTATAATTCTTATAATTAAGATTGTAAAGAATATTAAATTATTTGATTTATTTATTATTAGAAAAAGGAAATATATTCCATTGATGAGGTATGAACTCATTAGCTTATATTAGCTTATTTTTCTATATTTTGTTGTATGATGCATATGGGTTTTTGATTCCTTTAGTAATAGTTTAATTCTATTAAATATAA